GATGAATCAAACATTTTCAATTGAATTTATCCTTTCAATTGGTTGGTATTTTTGCTTATCCTCGTATCTTTCAAAAATTGAAACTTAGGGAAGTGCTTTATAAACATATGTATAAAAAGAACATATTTCATTTAGCCTTTTCATGCCTACTATAACTAGTTATTTTGGTTTTCTACTAGCAGCTTTGACTATCACCTCAGCTCTATTTATCGGTCTGAGCAAGATACGACTTATTTGAAATTAATTAAATGAACAATTCATAAAAAAAATCTTTCTATGGCAGTTCATATCTTCTACAGTTACTTAACGTATCAATTTCCAATTCTTGGTCATTGAGATTTATAGTCAATACAGATTAATATTTAAGGATAAATATTACCTCCCCTTTCCCCTTTCAAACAAATTGAAATGATTGAAGTTTTTCTATTTGGAATCGTCTTAGGTCTAATTCCTATTACTTTGGCCGGATTATTCGTAACTGCATATTTACAATACAGACGTGGTGATCAGTTGGACCTTTGATTAATTAACATCTCTTTTTTGATTGACCTCCTACTTCCTTTAATCCGCGGGAGGTCAAATTTAGATTGCTGTTCAATTATTTAAGTGTAATTTTCGACCTAACGCGATTAACAAGAACACAGAATCACGCTCTGTAGGATTTGAACCTACGACATCGGGTTTTGGAGACCCACGTTCTACCGAACTGAACTAAGAGCGCCTTATTATCATTATCACAATAAAGATTTTGTGACCCCAATTAATCTTGCATATATATCATAAAATTAAAGATTTATTATGTATGTCCAATTTATCTCAATTGATCCCTCGTTACTGCTCATAAGATAAGTAATAGGTAGGGATGACAGGATTTGAACCCGTGACATTTTGTACCCAAAACAAACGCGCTACCAAGCTGCGCTACATCCCTTTCAATTGGTCTACAGTGTCATTGTAGAGAATCCCTGTCTTGTTTTCCACATCTTTACTTCCTCCATTGATATACAAAAATTCTCTTTTCATTTCTTCTTTTTGGTCTCATATATCATATAACAAACATATAATATATTAAAAGACTTATATTATATAAAGTATGAAATAAATATGAAACCTACCATAAAAAATTAATATTTTTTAGTAATTTCAGGTAGAAATATCTTTTTTGTACATTTTAATTTTAATTAGGGACTCCGCGTACAAATACAGGCGGTCAGTCATTAACTACATATACACATCTGGTCATATATGTATTACCATTATGTATTACAAATTACAATAAAATTACAATAACGAATAAAGAAAGAGGAGTTTTTCAAATGCGAGATCTAAAAACATATCTCTCCGTGGCACCGGTAGTAAGTGCTTTATGGTTCGGGTCTTTGGCAGGTTTATTGATAGAGATCAATCGTTTTTTTCCGGATGCGTTGATATTCCCCTTTTTTTCATTTTAGTTATTGATATGAGAAGGGGGAAGAAGATTAGAGATACAATCAAATCTCTGTAACTAATCCCTACCCTTGCCTTCTTTTTTTCTTTGTTTTTTTTTTTTAGAATAAGTTATTCTAAAAAAAAAAAAACAAAGAAAAAGCGGTTTCGCCCTCAGTGAAACTATGAACCCGGGCCCAGGCTCAAATTAATATTAATATAATAATAGAGTGGAAATGAAAATGTGATGGTTGGGGCAACTATATCATACAAGATACTTAACTGAAAATACTGTACGGCAATTCTTAATTATAAATATAGTTAGAAATCATTATATTACTTATTATTACTATATTGATTGCAACGAAATCTTTCTTTTATAATTTGATTTCGAGTTACCTGCTTCTATTTTTTTTTGTCCTTTATTCTTCCTTGCTTCGGATCGGAAAATTAAAGAATTGAGTGAATCATAAACCAAAGGAGGTTCATGGCCAAGGGTAAAGATGTCCGAGTAACAGTTATTTTGGAATGTACCAGTTGTCTTCGAAATCGTGTTAATAAGGAATCAACGGGCATTTCCAGATATATTACTCAAAAGAATCGACACAATACGCCTGGTCGATTGGAATTGAGAAAATTCTGTCCCTGTTGTTACAAACATACGATTCATGGGGAGATAAAGAAATAGATCGAATCGACCGCTCGTGTGTCAGTCTTCCAAGGAAGGTGAAAAATTACATATTATATATAACATATATTTATTTAAATATAAACAAACCCAATCCTATTTCTTAATTCTACATCATGTTTGATCCGATCGAAATAGGATTGGGATTTTCAGGATAAGGAATAAACAAACCATGGATAAATCCAAGCGAATCCTTCTTAAATCCAAGCGATCTTTTCGTAGGCGTTTGCCTCCGATCCAATCGGGGGATCGAATTGATTATAGAAACATGAGTTTAATTAGTCGATTTATTAGCGAACAAGGAAAAATATTATCTAGACGGGTAAATAGGTTGACCTTAAAACAACAACGATTAATTACTATTGCTATAAAACAAGCTCGTATTTTATCTCCGTTACCTTTTCTTAATAATGAGAAACAATTTGAAAGAAGCGAGTCAACTCGTAAGAAAAAAAAAAAAATTGGAGAAGAATAAATATTTTTTATTGAACGTGTTTCTTCATTTTGATGACTTTATCATATTTTATCATACTAATTTCTACTCTACCTTCCCAGAGTTCATTCTCCAGGGAACTCCATTTAAACTATTCCAACGGATTCCTTCCAATCTCTTTATTTTATGATCTCGTTGGAAATCATATAAAGACAACTCTTATTTAATATAGCTATTTGTGCAAGTATTTTACGATTAAGAAGCAACTGTCTCTTGTACAGATTGTGTATTAATTTGCTATAACTAAAGTATACTTTATTCTCGCGAATTACTGCATTTATCCGAGTGATCCACAAACGACGAAAATCTCTCTTTTGTCTACCTCTATCCCGATGAGCCGAAACCAAGGCTCTTATTTTCTGTTGAGTAATAGTACGAGTAAGTCTTGAATGAGCCCCTCGAAAGGTTGATGCAAATAAACGGATTTTTGTTCTACGTCTTCGAGCTATATACCCTCGTTTAATTCTGGTCATTGAATAAATGAAACTTTGATGAATAACTAATCGATTTCCTTTCTTTCAGTTATTCTCTTCCCGTGTCCTAGTCTATTAATAACAAAACGGATTCTTCCAATGTATAAAATAAAAATTCCAATGGCTTTTGCTATTATAACCTTCCCGACCACGATTTTTTCTTTTTTTCTAGGCATTTCACCTATAAAAAAAAAATTGTATTGATACTAGGTATTAAAAACACATAGTAAATAAAAAAGTAATAAATATAAATGGATATAGTGGGTTCCATCGTTTCTATGGTTACTTCTTAAACGGTGAGGTCTTCTCTATACACCGGAGCCCTTCTTTCTTTCATTTAATCAATGTTATTGTTAACTTGTACAGTTCAAACTCTTTGGCTCTACCCATAATTATCCAGTACTAGGTCTTTCACAACGAGATCCACTTATACAGTAACGGTATTTAATTATGAAGATTAGCTGGGTAGCTGACCCTGTTAGTCCGTTCTTGCAAGAGTAAGGCAGAATTTTTCTGCTTTTTAAAATAGGATTTCCCCTGCTTAATGGATACCATTTGCTATCAATGGAGAATTCTTTCTCATCTTAAATTTTAAATTTTTAAATTGAGGTGATTGGATTTGCACCAACGGAAACCATACATTTGATACCATAATAGAAGGATAGATCTTTTTTATTTTTAGATATTGACTGGAGTTCTTCCATTCTATCCTATTCACTGGTATTGATCGTTGATACTGGATCAATTGTTTTCTTTCTTTTGTCCTAGCCCATGATCTGAACGAGTCGCACATACACCCTAGTACATGTTCCTCGTCGTTGAGGACATCCCCCAAGAGCGGGGGATTTCGTGACATTTCTGATTGGCTGTCTTGTGTTTCTAATAAGTTGTTTAATAGTTGGCATGTTGAATCATATACATAATGGGCTGGTTTAGATCGATCTTAACCGGATGCTTATGAATTATTTTATTTCTATATTAATAGATTAATGAGATTAATTAATAGATTAATGAGATTAATTAATAGAATATTAAATAATAGAATATTAAATCCGGTAAGAAGATAAAATCTCAAATAACGAATTCGTGTGAAATCCTTGTTATTTTTTCTTTTTTATTCAGTCGCTACAAGATCAACAATTCCATGAGCTTGGGCTTCTATTGCTGACATAAAAACATCTCTTTCCATGTCTTCGGATACAACCCATAAGGGTTTGCCTGTCCTTTGTGCATAAACCCTTGTGAGGGTTTCGCGCAGCTTCAGTAGTTCTTCCGCTTCCAAGATAAATTCTCCCGTCTGTGCCTCATAAAAAGAGGCAGCAGGTTGGTGGATCATTACCCTGATGATATAACATAATAAATGTTTATTCTATCTCGCATAATGAAAGGTGAAGAGATAAAGAATAATAATAAAAAAAGATATAATTGAACAACCGTACAGGCATCTTCTTTTGCGCATTGCATACGGCTCTATAATGGAATTCACTTTTTTTTTACCTTACTTACACTTACATGGAAAAATTTTTAAATAAATAAATATAAATTAAATTTAAATATAGGGTCTATCAGACTCAGGTTGGTAAATGATCCAATAACCACCCTTCTTTTTGGAGTAGTTCAAAAATACTATGATGGCTCCGTTGCTTTATATATTTATTTCGTTTGTTATTTAGCAATCCCAAAGTTTCTTTTTTTTTTTTTCAAATAAAAAAAACAAGATTTTTTTATTTTCATATTCTTTCATAACATAAATATTGTTAAGATTAAGAGCTCCCGGTGTGAAAACAAAAAAGTTTGTGACGCTGAAATAGGACTCCCGATAGATCGTATAAAATCGGAAATGCCTTTTATCTCATACTACTCTTTCGATACATAATTTAAGGGTAAAAAAAAAATTCTTATATCGAATTCGAAGTGCCAT